ATTGATACCCAATTCGGCAGAGATCCAAGATATTTCAGCGAATCATGAAAAATTTATGGAATTCTGAAAACCGGAAGGATTCTTCGGATCTAGTCAGACCATTCCATTCTATTGACAATTCCAAAAAACTGTTCATACTATGAACATAGTAGGAGGTCGGGCGGGGATGCCCCCATCGTCTAGTGGTTCAGGACATCTCTCTTTCAAGGAGGCAGCGGGGATTCGACTTCCCCTGGGGGTAGGGTACTACGAAAGGAAGTTGATCATGGATTATCCATAAGTCTAGAATGGATTCTTTCTGGGTCGATGCCCGAGTGGTTAATGGGGACGGACTGTAAATTCGTTGGCAATCTGTCTACGCTGGTTCAAATCCAGCTCGGCCCAAAAATTCGCCGATCCCTACGAGATAATAGAAGAAATTTCATTTGGACTCCAGAAATATGCCTAATCCGGATACGGGGGGAAAAAGAAAAGAATCCACTTTTTATATCTTTGTTTATTTGTTCCCACAATATATATATAGAATTACGAGTAATACGTGTAATTTTCACTAAAGTCCATATCCCTGGAATACACATATACTGCGCGTGACTCTCTTCTAACACGGCGATTCTAACTAGAAATGCTTTGAATGAAAGCAAATAGATATGCTGTAAACCTTATTTCCCTGGGATTGTAGTTCAATCGGTCAGAGCGCCGCCCTGTCAAGGCGGAAGCTGCGGGTTCGAGTCCCGTCAGTCCCGACCTAGAATTGGCGGAATCCATCAATTCCTCTTTCTATTTTCTGTAATGTAACTAAGTACCAATGAGAGACCTATGTAATGTAAATTGGTACGATTGTTGGTAGTACCATATTCCGGATTCCAAGAGAAGACCATACTGGTCTGGCTTTTTTTTTATTCCTCCTCTGTGAAATGGAATACCCATCTGTTTTCCGAGAGCTCATAACAATAAACAAAACCAAAATTGGATTCGTTTATTGTACGATACAAAACGAACTTAACCTTACCCGAGTTACCCCGAACGACTCCCCCTTTTCGAGCTCCGATTTTATGTAATAAGTTCGGGCCGTAATTGGAATTGGAAAGAATCTATCTCATTCAAATTGTACACTGAATTTTTGCTAATTTGTGATCGATGTGTGTCAATCTAAGAAAAGAAAATATTCCTAAAAGAGACATCAAAGAAAGATCTACCCCGCCCTCTTTTCTGAGTGAGGGAATGCACCATTTTTCTTCCTATTTGAAAAGGGGTCTTATCGACGAAAGAGCAAACTCAAAAAAAAAAAAATAGTGAATTTCTCGAAATCTTCGAGATTTTAGACCGGGATCCCTATTTATCACACCTCTTTGTCTGTCAAGAAAAGAAGATCCTAAAACCCTTAGTTTCGAATTTAACTCTTTCTTTTTTTCCATTTCAGTTCTACTGTTTGTGACTAATGGAAGACGGGTCAGATGATACCTTATCGGATGATTGTATATTGTATAAGGAAGACCATAGCATAGAAAAAAATAAAAAAATCAACGGGATTCTTGATTGGATCAGGAATCAAAAATTGGATTTGTTATGGATAAAGGATCTTCTTATGTTATATTATACTATGAAATTATCGACGATGAATCCATTTGATAGATCGTATATTGGTATTCATGATATGGATCAATTCAATTTGAATATGAAATATCATGGGAATGCAATTCATCTCAGTGAATTTACAGGAGACGATTTCTCATCTCTATGGGATTAGATCCCGAGTTATTGTGAAGTAAAAAAAAAAACGATGAAATTATGGAAGTAAATATTCTCGCATTTATTGCTACTGCACTGTTCATTCTAGTTCCTACTGCCTTTTTACTTATCATATATGTAAAAACAGTCAGTCAAAATGATTAATTTGAATGAAGCTTGACTTCTTAGTTCTTATCCATGATTGAAGAAATGAAAGGGATTCAAATTCCACGTATTAGTATTAAATGAAAAAAGGGAGCTAGAGTTAGCAGTATATAAGATCCGATAGTATAGTGTGGTAGAAAGAGCTCTATGAACCTTTTTACCACACTATCGATTAGTCTAGAAAGTTGTACTTTCTAAAGATCTAGAATACGAACATGGGAATTCTTGAAATCATTTTTTTTTTTTTTCTTGTTTTATTGAAAGGTTATTTGATTATTCCTAGATTCCATTACTCGATTCCAGTAGAATTTGGAAATGGAGGTGTTTTTCTTTAGAAACGTTTTGCAGAACCATATATGAAATAATTGATAAAGTTTCATTACTCAACTCCCCTCAATGAGTCGTACCTCTATAGTCCACTTCTTCCCCAGACTACAAGTGAAAGAGAAAATGTAAAGACTACCATTAAAGCAGCCCAAGCAAGACTTACTATATCCATGTGAATGATGTCCCTCATCTCTATGACTATCAAGGAATTCTTCCTTTATTGATCACTACTCTAATAATAGTGGAATTCATGGCGCAGAGTCAAAAAGGGACTCTGCGCCAAACGCTATTAAGAAATCAATTCAATAACTCCACCCACAAGAAGCGGCTATAAGATTTCTGGTAGACTCGGTAAGCGTTAAACACAAGTAAGAGGGGAAGTTACTCCCTTGGTATTGTATTCTCAAGTATTGTCAAGTGAATGTTATTAACGGAATATGCAGGAATAGTAAGATCCACTATTTCTTTTATTGACCACGGAAACATGGACAATCAAGATGGAGCACTACCTATTACATATCTCTACCTACCCCTTATGATCTAATACTTAAAAGTTTCCCGACTGTCTCTGTGAGATAGTCGGGTCTATTCTATTACATTCTTGATTGATTGGGGGTTACCGAAAAGAAAGAAGTTTTTTTTCTGAGTCTATCAAAGGCAATTCTCTATCCAATCTTGGATTGGATGTCTGAGCATTCAGAGACTCTCGTAAGTCTGTCTCCAAGGTATCTTACACCCTTTCCATAACTAATAATAGGATTACCCACCCGCCTATCCAATCTAACCCAAAACTCAGTCAGTATCCATAAGTCTTGATAGCTATACCTTCCTATACTAGAATCCTTCCTTGGAGTCTAGACGCAAGGGTTGAGCTAGAATAGAGTCTACAGATTTTAAGAAGAAAGCAAGTACCAGCCGTCTTAGTCTTTTTATCTTATTCCGCTTCTGCTGGGGCAAAAATGTGTCGAGTTTTATCATATCAGCAGAAAAAATAAGGGATTTCGGTTTTTGGTTGTTGTTATTGATCAGGCGACACCCAGATTTGAACTGGGGAAAAAGGATTTGCAGTCCCCCGCCTTACCCCTCGGCCATGTCGCCAAAATGATAGAAAATAGCTAGGAAGATTTCCCCCTCTTTGGGGGCTATTCCTTAATCTCTTTTTTTTTTTATGTTTATGTGATTTGCATCTTGAATCCTGCTTTCCTTATCCCTTTACTAAAAATAAAAAAAGGAATCCTTCCTCCTTTCTTTGGATCCAGTTGGCTCCCTTCGATTGATTGTAGCGTATCTCAAATATAAAAACATCAAGAACTAACCCCCCCTTTTTTTTATACTGAAAGAGAAAATGCGGATTTTACATTACAGAAAAAGGTAGGGCAAGTTTGGAACCATTAACTATTGACTAGAATTCGGGAAAGGTTTTTGGATCTCAAATTGTGTTTAATCTAATTACGTTGATACACAACTAATCAGTATCCATTCTTTATCAAAAATCAATCCCTTTCAATTCACTTTCTATTATAACAAGAATTCTGTAGCTATGTAAACCCCAGAACATAAATTGTGACACAGATATCCCTAATCAGGTATCGTAGCTATATATGCCTATTAAATAAAGGGAATTCGGGGAATTCTTCTTATTCATGGAATAATAGAATAAAAATTATGATATAGCAAGAGCACGGTCTGGCCTGTGTTGCCCCAAGTATAACTGGGATAGTAGCGGATAGTTAAATAAGCTATAGCTGCGTGTGCTTCCTAGGTACAACCCCCCTTACCTACTTCAACCAGAGTCCATGAATTCTACTAACAAATAACAAATGTGTAAAAATGTTTTTCTTCTCTGCGAATCCTTTTTTGAACAATAGAATCGGCGAAAAAGTGGAGAAAAAGTGAAGTGCTAAAAAACTCTATTCCTGATTATTCTGTCTTTCTCTCATTCATAGAGAACCGAGCCAATCCTGAATTATTTCTTTTTCTGGTACCAAAAAGGGTCGTAATTCGGGTCGTAATATCCTAAATTGGATGACTTTGGATATTCTATACCAAGACTCCACAAGTCTCATCGACAGAATTCTGTTTCTAGGAATGTTTTCTAAATTTGTATCTGTTGAAAATTAGAATTTGAGTATAAAATTCTCTTTTGACCTCTCCCCACACGTATTTTCTCCATTAGTATTTTCTACATTCCATATATGATATGGGGTTAGATCAAATTTCATGTGATTTAGTAAACACAATAGACATTCCATCATTGCTAGCTCGACCCAGAGGGGTCGAGGAAGAATGAGCCAATAATGAATGGGATTTTTTTGAAAAAGAGGAAACTTAAGATGCTACAAGATGGAAATGAGGGAATGTCTACAATACCTGGGTTTAGTCAGATACAATTTGAGGGATTTTGTAGGTTCATTGATCAGGGCTTGATGGAAGAACTTTATAAGTTCCCAAAAATAGAAGATACTGATCAAGAAACTGAATTTCAATTCTTTGTAGAAACATATCAATTGGTAGAACCTTTGATAAAAGAAAGAGACGCTGTGTATGAATCACTCACATATTCTTCTGAATTATATGTACCTGCGGGATTAATTTGGAAAACCGGTAGGAATAGGCAAGAGCAAACCATATTGATTGGAAACATTCCTCTAATGAATTCCCTGGGCACCTTTATAGTCAATGGAATATACAGAATTGTTATCAATCAAATATTGCAAAGCCCCGGTATTTATTACCGTTCAGAGTTGGACCCTAAGGGAATTTCTATCTATACCGGCACT